ATTATACGAGAATGAATTCTTCATTTCATTTATAGGTTATAGTATAGGAAGAAATAACTATTTATCTTTTTATCTTTTCGATGAGAATTTTTTTGTACATGACATGAGAGAAACCTCTTTTTATATTTCTAATTGAAGATTTTAGATTCTATCATAATATATATATCAATATATATATTGATAGTGATACCCTGAATTCCCCAAAAAAAGAATCATTTCTTTCAATACTCACCCGTTGTTAGTTAACAATTCCAATGATTGGATCATATGCTTAATTCTGATAGGAAATAAAATAGTAAAATGATTATTCATCAAATGACTATTCATCTATTATATTTTCATCAAATAGGGAGCAAGAAGACTCTATGAAAAAGTGGTGGTTCAATTCGATGTTGTCTAAGGAGAAGTTAGAACATAAGTGTGGGCTAAGTAAATCAATGGATAGTCTTAATGCTGTTGGACATACCGGTGGAAGCGAAGAGCCCATTCTAAATGATACGGAGAATACCATTCCTAGTTGGAGTGATAGTGGTAGTTATAGTTTCAGAAATGTTGATTATTTATTTGATATCAGGGATATTTGGAGTTTTATCTCTGATAACACTTTTTTAGTTAGGGATGGTAATGGTGACAGTTATTCTGTATATTTTGATATTGAAAATCAGATTTTTGAGATTGACAATAATAGTTTTTTTCTGAGTGAACTAGAAATTTTTTTTTCCAATTATTTGAATAGTAGGTCTAAGAGTAACAATCACTACTATTATCATTACATGTCTGATACTCAATCTAGTTGGAATAATCACATTAATAGTTGCATTGATAGTTATCTTCGTTTTGAAGTCAGTATTCATAGTGGCACTTTCGGCGGTACCGACAATTACAGTGACAGTTACATTTCTAGTTTCATTTGTACTGAAGGCGTAAGCGGTAGCCAAAGTAGGAATTCTAGTATAAGAACTGGTGGTAACAACCGCGATTTCAATATAAGAGGAAGATCTAATGATTTTGATATAAATAAAAAATACAGAAATTTATGGGTTCAATGCGAAAATTGTTATGGATTAAATTATAAAAAATTTTTTAGGTCAAAAATGAATATTTGTGAACAGTGTGGATATCATTTGAAAATGAGTAGTTCAGATAGAATCGAACTTTTGATTGATCCGGGCACTTGGGATCCCATGGATAAAGATATGGTCTCTATGGACCCCATTGAATTTCATTCAGAGGAGGAACCTTATAGAGATCGTATCGATTCTTATCAAAGAAGGACAGGTTTAACTGAAGCTGTTCAAACAGGCGTAGGTCAACTAAATGGTATTCCCATAGCAGTTGGGGTTATGGATTTTCAGTTCATGGGGGGTAGTATGGGATCCGTAGTAGGCGAGAAAATCACCCGTTTGATCGAGTATGCTACTAATCGATCTCTACCTGTCATTATTGTGTGTGCTTCTGGGGGAGCACGTATGCAAGAAGGAAGTTTGAGCTTGATGCAAATGGCTAAAATATCTTCTGCTTCATATAATTATCAATCAAATAAAAAGTTATTCTATGTATCAATCCTTACATCTCCTACAACTGGTGGAGTAACTGCCAGTTTTGGTATGTTAGGAGATGTTATTATTGCTGAACCCAACGCCTACATTGCTTTTGCGGGTAAAAGAGTAATTGAACAAACATTGAATAAAATAGTACCCGACGGTTCACAAGCGGCTGAGTATTCATTCCATAAGGGCTTATTTGACCCAATCGTACCGCGTAATCTTTTAAAAGGTGTTCTGAGTGAGTTATTTCAGCTGCACGGTTTCTTTCCTTTGAATAAAAACGCAAAAAAAAATATCGAAATAAAATGAAAATATAGAATAGAAGTGATTTCTATGTCTACCAAGAACTCCCATTTTTTACTTTTTTACTAGGAATCCTTGTTTGTTGGATTGAATTAGTTTAGTTAGAGTCGCGAACTTATAAAAAACTTGTTAATTTTAATAAAAAACCTTTTCTTTTATTCTTTCTATCTTTCTAATATAATAAAAGAAAAGGATGGGGGAATAATAAAATTTCTTAAACTTAAAGCGGATTATCATATATATTCGTCTAAAAAGAGGAATATGTACACTTCATTTAGTTCTCATTCCTTGCACTTATTAACTACTTAAATATTAATATTATTTAGAATAGTTTCTATATAATAGAGATACTTATCATAAGATATCTTTATAATATAATAGGTACAAATATTAAATCGAGGTACCCATTCTATGACAGATCTTAACTTACCCTCTATTTTTGTCCCTTTAGTGGGCCTAGTATTTCCTGCGATTGCAATGGCTTCTTTATTTCTTCATGTCCAAAAAAATAAGATTGTCTAGATCCGATGGGACCAAATTTCATCAATTTATTTCAACACTGAATCATAATACAGATATTTGTTTAGTGTAATATGGGACAATATGTGGCTTTTTCCGAACACAAACGAAAGAACTGTTATGCATGCGGATACATGATATCCGCATAAATGTATGTATATGATATGCGGGTATATCTGGTTAAAAATGATCGGCGAATATTTTTATAATAGAAAGTATATGTATCTAACCAATTATTCCTAATGGTTCATATCAGACTAGTGCTAGTTGATGAAAGTTACTTCGGCATTATGAAAAGTAAAGTCAAATTTTTTCTCAATTCCAATCGAATGCAACTGGATCTAGTATAGTATGAACTGGCGATCAGAACATATATGGATAGAATTTATAACAGGGTCTCGAAAAGCAAGTAATTTTTGCTGGGCCTGTATCCTTTTTTTAGGTTCACTAGGATTCTTAGTGGTTGGAACTTCTAGTTATCTTGGTAGGAATCTGATACCTGGATTTTCATCTCAGCAAATCCTTTTTTTTCCACAAGGAATCGTGATGTCTTTCTATGGGATCGCGGGTCTATTCATTAGTTCATATTTGTGGTGCACAATTTCATGGAATGTAGGTAGTGGTTATGACCGATTCGATAGAAAAGAAGGAATAATGTGTATTTTTCGTTGGGGATTCCCTGGAATAAATCGTCGCATCTTCCTTCGCTTCTTTATGAAAGATATCCAATCAATCAGAATAGAGGTTAAAGAGGGTCTTTTTCCTCGTCGTATTCTTTATATGGAAATCAGAGGCCAAGGAAACATTCCCTTGACTCGTACTGATGAGAATTTGACTCCGCGAGAAATTGAGCAAAAAGCTGCTGAATTGGCCTATTTCTTGCGCGTACCAATTGAAGTATTTTGAAATGAACCGAACGAAGAATTAATGTTTTCTCCACATAATAGAAGGAGCTTGCTAATTTCCTTTTTTTTTTTAATACAATTGAAGTTTCCTCAGACTGTTCATTCGAGAAAAACATGTTAGATTCCATTTACTCGTTCCGTTGACGCAACAACCCGCTAGAATAAAAAATAAAACAAAAGCTGGGGAACGTATATGGAACAACTACAACTATTCCAACTATAATAAGAATACATTTTTTCTATACCAAAACCCTTTTGTATGCGTATAGGGCTCAACTCAATTCTTTTATACTAGTAAAAAGTCTAATAAGTCTAATTAAGTATGAATTCATCAAATATCCGAATATGTATTTCGTAATACAGAATTCATCCTTTTAGGTTAAGCCTCAGATTTTGAACTGATACCATATTCCTGTGCTGTGGTTAGACGGTGCAACATTTCGAAATAATTAATGGAATTGATCCGGGAGGGTTTTTCGAGTATTTATTGAAAGGAATAAATGAAGATGAAATTCGTTCGAATTTTCCCAATTGAGATACCCGGAAATCCTATTTACTTAATTTATTACTTAATTTATTTACTTTTTATATATTATATATATATTTCTCTATCTATTTATTTCGAATTTTTTTTTCATTCGAAAAAGGACCCTTATTTTATTTCTATATTCCTTCTGGATCTAAGGAGTCAATTATTATACAAAAATGGGAATAGATCCATAGGTTCCATACCTTGTTATAGAACTTGTTCTTTAGAGAAACATCAGATCAGATAGAGTTGACAAATGAAGCAGTTCATTAACAATTCACAGATAAAAAAAAAATGAAAAAAAAGAAAGCATTGATTTCCCTCCCATATCTTGCATCTATAGTATTTTTGCCCTGGTGGGTCTCTCTCTCATTTCAAAAAAGTCTCGAACCTTGGATTATTAATTGGTGGAATACTAGGCAATCCGAAACTTTTTTGAATGATATTCAAGAGAAAAATGTTATAGAAAAATTCCTAGAATTAGAAGAACTCTTCTTGTTGGATGAAATGATAAAAGAATACCCAGAGACACATATACAAAATATACAAAAGCTTCGTATAGGAATACACAAGGAAACGATACAATTGGTCAAAACACACAATGAATATCATCTCCATATCATTTTGCATTTTTCGACAAATATAATATGTTTCGCTATTTTAAGCGGTTATTTTATTCTGGGTAATGAAGAACTTGTCATTCTTAATTCTTGGGTTCAGGAATTCTTCTATAACTTAAATGACACAATAAAAGCTTTTTTGATTCTTTTAGTTACTGATTTATGGATTGGATTTCACTCGACCCATGGTTGGGAACTAATGATTGGTTCGATCTACAATGATTTTGGATTGGCTCATAACGATCAAATTATATCTGGTCTTGTTTCCACTTTTCCAGTTATTCTAGATACAATTGTGAAATATTGGATCTTCCGTTTTTTAAATCGCGTATCTCCTTCGCTTGTAGTCATTTATCATTCAATGAATGAATGAAAAACTTATTTGATCTCCTGTGATATCAATCAAAATTTTTCTTCGCGCATAAAGAAAGCATTTTCCATTTGACTTATTCTTTCTTTATACTTCTACCTCTTCAAGGTATTTGTCCTATTTCAATAGAATTATTTCAGTACAATGGCAGACTCGTGGATAGGGAACTATACTAGCTACCTATCTAATTTATTGTAGAAATTCCTG